TATAAAGATACAGAAAATTTAGTAGAATTTTTTTTTATAAATAAGATTCATAATCTACTTCTTAATGATTCCGTAGAAAAAGTAATTGATTTAGAAAGTCAAGCAAAATATTTGCAATTTGTATTTTATGTAATTACAACACGTACAAAAGATCAAAAAACAATGAAAAAGAAATCTATTGGGATTAGACTAGAAGAAATAAGTAAAAAGGTTTCTCGATGGTCATACAAATTAGCCGAGGATTTGGGAGAAGAAGAAGAAAATGAAGAAGAATTGGAGGAAGAAGATTATGGGATTCATTCAAGAAGAGCCAAACGTGTGATAATTTTTAATGATAATGATCAGAATACCAATTCTATTTCTAGTATTTATAATCTTTCGAGTATTCAAAATACTAGTAACAATGATCAAAATGATAATCAAACGGGAGAGGGAGAGGTGACTTTGATACGTTACTCACAACAATCGGATTTTCGTCGCAATCTAATCAAAGGATCCATGCGTGCTCAAAGGCGTAAAACAGTTATTTTTGGCCTCCTTCAAGTCAATGTACATTCCTCACTTTTTTTTGATCGTCTAGACAAAACATCTTTTTTTTCGTCTTTTGATATCAATGAAATGAAGAATCTAATTTTTAGGAATTGGATGGGCAGAGAACAAGAATCAGAATTAAAAATTTCCTATTTTGAAAATGAAGATACAAAAGAAGAAAAGGAGAAAGAAGAAAAAAAATATAAAAATGAACAGATAGAAATATCAAAAGCTTGGGATACCTTTATATTTACTCAAGTAATAAGAGGTTTGATGTTAGTAACCCAATCTTTTCTTAGAAAATACATTCTATTGCCTTCATTAATAATAGTCAAAAATATTTTACGTATGTTATTATTCCAAATTCCCGAGTGGGATGAGGATTTTAAGGAATGGAATAGAGAAATGCATATTAAATGCACCTATAATGGTGTTCAATTATCAGAAACAGAATTTCCCCAAGATTGGTTAATAAACGGTATTCAGATAAAGATTCTATACCCTTTCCGTCTAAAACCTTGGAGAAAATCTAAGGAACGATTTCATCACAGAAATATAATTAAAAAAAAAGAGAAAAAAACAAATTTTTGTTTTTTAACAGTCTGGGGAATGGAAGCGGAACTTCCCTTTGGTTTTCCCCGAAAACAACCTTTTTTTTTTGAACCTATTTATAAAGAACTCCAAAAAAGAAAAAAAAAGGTGAAAAAGAGATTTTTACAAGTTATAAAATTTTTTCTAAAAGTTAGAAAAGAAAAAACAAAAGGAATGATCAAAATAGTTCAAGTTATCAACCTAATAATGAAAAAACTGGAGAAAGTAAGTCCAAATTTATCATTTGAATTGAGTAGGGAAAACGTATATGAACCGAACGAAAAAAAAAAAGATTCCAAAAGCAATAATAAGATTGTTCGTGAATCGTCCGTTCTAAATCGAACGATGAATTGGTTAAATTATTCACTAATAGAAGGAAAAATTAAAGATATTTCTGATAAAAAAATCAAAATCAATAATCAAATTGAACGAATTGTAAAAGACAAGAAAAAAAAAGAAATAGTTCTAATTTATGATAAGAAAAGATCGGGATCACAGAGACATATTTTGAATATATTAAAAAAAAAAAAAATCCGATTAATGCGTAAATTACACTACTTTATTAAATCATTTCTTTATAAAATATACATAGATATTTTGCTATGTACCATTACCATTTCTAAGATCAATGTACAACTTTTCTTTGAATCAACAAAAAATATTTTTAATAAACCCATTTACAAAAATGAAACAAATCAAAATACAATGAATTTTATTTTGACTATAAAAAAATTGTTTTCAAATACTGATAATACTAAGAATAGTAATAAAGATTCCAATACTTATTTGAACTTATCTTCCATGTCCCAAGCATATGTTTTTTACAAAATATCACAAAACCAATTACTTAATAAGTATCAATTGAGACCTGTACTTCAATATCAAGGGAGCTATCCTTTTTTTAAGGATAATTTAAAAGACTATTTTATGATCTACGGAATATTTCATTTTCAATCAAGACATAAGAAAATTCATACGTATGTAATGAACGAATGGAAAAACTGGTTAAAAGGTCATTATCAATATGATTTACCTCAAAAAACAAGGTCTCGATTATTAACTAAAGAATGCAATAATAAAATCAATAAACATCGTATGATTAAAAACAAGGAATCAAGCCAATTGGATTTATATAAAGAATACCAATTCATTTATTCCATGAAAAAAAATGACTATGCAACGAATTCATTTATGAGTCAAAAAGACAAATGGAAAAAACATTACAGATATGATCTTTTATCATATAAATATATAAGCCTCCCTAATTTATACACTTCTGGATCAACATTAGAAAAAAAAGGGGACCAAGGAAATTTTAATACATCGAAGAAACCTGAATCATTTTATGTATTGGTAAGTATACCGAGTAATTCTTATTTAGAAAAAGGATATCTTATTGATAGAATTGATAGAAATACAAATTTTTTGGATAGAAAATATTTTGATTGTAGAATTCTTAATATTCGTTTTATACATAATATTGAGATCTGGAACAATGTACATATTGGCATCAAGATTCAGAAAAAGACTAAGACTGAAATTACTAATTTCAAAAAAATAGGAAAAAAAGATCTTTTTTATACTAAAGAGATAAAACCATACAATCAAAAAAGGTTCTATAATACTGCATCAAATCATGATACTATATCCAATCTAGAAACTTGGTTCTTCCCAGAATTTGTGCTACTTTTTGATGTATATAAAAATCAACCTTGGATCATCCCAATCAAATCACTCTTTTTGAATTTTTCTATAAATGAAAAAGATAAAAACATTAACGTAAATATAAAAAAATCATCTAATAAAAAAAAAGATCTTGAATTAAGAAATTCCAAGGTTGAAGAAGATTACGCAAGATTAGAATTAAAAAAGGATATAAAACAATATAAGAGCAAGAATGAAATGGAACTAGATTTCTTTTTGAAAAAATATTTTCTTTTTCAACTAAGATGGGCTGATCCCTTGAATAATAAAATAATGAAAAATCTAAGGGTATATTGTCTCCTACTTAGACTTATAAATCCAAAGGAAATTGCTATATCTTCGATTCAAAGAGGTGAAATAAATCTAGATGAAATGTTGATTCAAAAGGACCTAGTTCTTGGAGAATTGATAAGAAAGGGAATTTTTATTATTGAACCAATTTCTCTATCTATACGAAGGGACGGAAAATCTATTATATATCAAACTATGGATATTTCATTGGTCGATAATAAGAAACACCAAACAAATAAAAAATACACAAAAAAAAGATATATTGATAAAAAGGGGGTTGAAAAATACATTGCACGACACAGCAACATATTTTTGAGTGGAGACAAAAATCATTATGATTTGCTTGTTCCTGAAAATATCCTATCTCTCAGACGTCGTAGAGAATTTCGAATTCTAATTTGTTTCAATTCCCCAAATTTTAATGTTGTGGATAGAAATCCAAGATTTTGCAATGAAAACAAAATAAGAAAATATGAGAAATTTTTCAATGAGGACAAAAATATTAATAAAGATAGAAAAGATTTTATTAAATTTAAATTGTTTCTTTGGCCCAATTATCGATTAGAAGATGTAGCTTGTATGAATCGCTATTGGTTTGATACCAATAATAGCAGTCGTTTCAGTATGTCAAGAATACATATGTATTCACAATTCATAATGAATTAAATTCCAATGAAAAATGAAAAAAGAATTTATAGTGGATTAACATATTCAATAGATGAAAGCCAAAACATATATACTGTGTAATATGTGTAATATTCTAATACATGATACTGATTTCATAGTGTATAAATCTTCACTAGGAAGAGTGGAATCCTTTTAAGTAAAAAGAAATTGTTTTATTTCCTGAATACATATATGTTTTGTATATTTGTATCAAATATACAAAACATAAATAAAAAATAAAGTAGTATATGAATGAAATCCAATTTTGATGTATATTAGATAAAAATAACTGGCATAAGAAATATTATTATTTTTCCTGATCGGTAAAATTCACAGAAAAGAAAAATAGAAATTTTAATTTATGGTCAAAAATTCATTCATCTCAGTTATTACACAAGAAGAAAAAGAAGAAAATAGTGGGTCTGTTGAATTTCAAGTATTCCATTTCACCAGTAAGATACGGAAACTTACTTCACATTTAGAATTCCACAAAAGAGATTTTTTATCACAAAGGGGTCTACGAATAATTCTTGGAAAACGTCAACGATTATTGACTTATTTGTCAAAGAAAAATAAAGTGCGTTATAAGAAATTAATAAATCAGTTAGATATTCGGGAACCAAAAACTCGTTAATTCAATTTGAATTTCTTCTTTGATTTTCTTATTATTATCCTTGTTCTTTTTTATTTTTAAATTAATTTTTTCCTTTTTTTTTTCAGAAAGAATAATAGGGACAAAACAGATAAAATGCAATATGATAATATAATAAAAAAGAATTAATAATAAGAAAATATTTCTTTCTTCATAACATATGCATATAAAGATTCTTATCATGATTCATTAACTAATGCCCAATTCTTTCTATTTACGAATAGAACCAGTATTTGATTGAAGGATTAAGTTATTGCTATTGCTGAACAAAGAGATTTTTTGATTCTTTTCATTAGAATCTAATTATCATTATAAGGGATGAGATCAATTCGGAAGTTTTTTTTATTATTCTAGCAAACAGAATTTTAGAGGTCAAATTGAGGACTCTCCAACCTCCAGTTTATCTTTACATTGTATTTACCTAGGGTCCAAGGAGAGAAAGAATACTAAACTAGTCCTTACCTTACATTTATTTGTGGCCATAGAGGAGCCATATGAAGCTTAGGTTTCATGTACGGTTTTGGAATAGCGATGGGAGCAGTTATGTTATCATCGACTATAATTATCTAATAGTTCAAGTACAGTTGATATAATTGAGACACAGTCCAAATACGGTTTTTGGGAATGGGATCTTTGGCGTCAGCCCATAGGATTTCTAGTTTTTCTAATGTCTTCTCTAGCAGGATGTGAAAGATTACTTTTTGATTTACCAGAAGGAGGAATTAGTAGCAGGTTATCAAACCGAATATTCAGGTATAAGATAAAGGTTCTTTTATCTTGCCTCTTACCTAAATCTATTAGTTTCTTCATTATTTGTAACAGTTCTTTACTTAGGTGGGTGGAATTTTTCTATTCCGTACATATCTCTTACTGAACTTTTTGGAATAAAGAAAATGTTTAGAGTTTTTGTAATAGCAATTAGTATCTTTAATCACATTAACTAAGGCTTATTTGTTTCTGTTCATTCCTATCACAACAAGATGGACTTTACCTAGGATGAGAATGGATCGATTATTAAATCTTGGATGAAAATTTCTTTTACCTATTTCTCTAGGTAATCTATTATTGACAACTTATTTTCAACTTGTTTCACTAGAAATTAGAAATAAGAATAAGAAATTAATAAAAAACAATAATGAATATTCTATATTTAGAACTTATCTTATCCAAATCCAAGAGAAAGAAACATCAATTTTATTCATGGATATATAAAATATGTTACCTATGGTTACTGGTTTCATGAATTATGGCAAACAAAAAATACAAGCCGCAAGGTACATCGGACAAAGTTTCATAATTACCTTATCCCATACAAATATAACTATTTAATATCCTTATGAAAAATCAATTACATCGGAGCGTTTTCGTGGTCGAATCCAATTTGAATTTGATAAATGTATTGCTTGTGAAGTATGTGTTCGCGTATGTCCAATAGATCTTACCATTGTTGATTGGAATTTTGAAAAAAAAAAAGATATTATATTAAGAAAAAACAACTGTTTCTTTGTAGTATTTATTTTTGTGTCTGTATATTTTGCGGTAACTGTCTCGAGTATTGTCCAACAAACTGTTTATCAATGACTGAAGAATATGAGCTTTCCACTTATGATCGTCACGAATTGAATTATAATCAAATTTCTTCAGTTACCAATATCAATAATTGGAGATTACACAATTCAAATTCAACAAATCAAATGAAAAAATAAAAGAAAAACCCCTTGATTGGTTCAAGAACGATATTTTATCTATCTAATGATATTCATTTTTTTTCATTAATGACTACTCTCCCAGATACGTCATGGTCCGGACTACAAGAGCAAATCAGATTATAGAACAGGACTTAATAAGTAACGTTCAACAAATTGTTATTCATTTATCCACAAATTTTTATCTTCCTTTTGAACTCATTTCTATAATTCTTTTAGTTTTCTTTGATAGGTGCAATTACTACGGCTCGTCAATAATCTAATCTAATCTAATAAGAACTTCATTCTTTAAACTTAAAGAATGAAAATGGATCTCATCTATTTTACTTCAATCTACTATGAATATCTTATTTTGTTCTGCAATCCTTCTATTCTAGTCAACAGAATCGGTTTCATTTTTGTTCATATTGAAATGAATTGAGATAGATTAGGAATTTATCAATGATGTTAGAACATGTACTTTTTCTAAGTGTTTATTTATTTTCTATCAGTATCTATGGACTCATCACAAGTCAAAGTATGGTTAGAGCACTTATTAGAGCACTTATGTGTCTTGAGCTTATACTGAATTTGGTGAATATAAATCTTGTCACATTTTCCAATATATTTGATAGTCGACAATTAAAAGGAGAAATTTTCTCAATCTTTGTTATAGGCATTGCGGCTCTAGCTATTGTTTCATCGATCCATCGTATAACAGAAAATCAATTCGTATCAATCAATCAAATTTGTTGAATAATTAGTCATAATTATTCTATTTTCACATATAAATAAAAATTTAAAAGATTCTATTTTAGAATATCCTAATAAAATAGTCTAAATAGAATCTAATAGAATTAGAATTTAATAGAATATAATATTCTATTATTATTATTTTCTTATTTATTTTCTTTCTTCTCTTTTTTCATATAGATTTATGATTTAGAGTTACTAACCTATTCTATCACTAACCTAATAACAAAATAACAAACGTATTAATCTGATATAGAATATATCATATTCTTAATGACATTTCTATATGTATTTACTATATATTCTATATTCTATATTATTTACTATTTATATTCTATATATCTATATATCTATATATAGATATATAGAATATTATAGAATATATAAATTATAGAATATATAAATTAACATGAATTATAAATTAACATGAATTGAATTCGTAAACTCATATTCTCATATTTCATGGTTATTGAAATGGAAATCAAAGTATCTTGGCCCTTTCTCATAAACAGATTAAAAAATCTATTGATTCTGAAGATTTTTATAAATCATTGATTCGTCTGGTGTCGACAATAGAAAATATATTATTTATTTCTTTATTTCATTTTCTTATTTTATACCAGATACCAGATCGAAAATCTTTTGTGTTCAAAACTGGAATTTATAGACCCAATGTCACATTCAGTAAAGATTTATGATACGTGTATAGGATGTACCCAATGCGTTCGAGCTTGTCCCACGGATGTATTGGAAATGATACCTTGGGACGGATGTAAAGCTAAGCAAATTGCTTCTGCGCCAAGAACCGAAGATTGTGTAGGTTGTAAAAGATGTGAATCCGCTTGTCCAACGGATTTTTTGAGTGTCCGTGTTTATTTATGGCATGAAACAACTCGCAGCATGGGTCTTTCTTATTGATATGTGACAAAAAATTCCACTTGAATCATTTTATTCCTCTCTTTATCGACAAAAGCCCGTACTCGAGAAAAGAAAATATATTATTCTTCTCCCGAGCGCGGGATTTTCTGGTCTAATTTTATCTTGTCTTTATCACGAGTTATTTTCCTTGGTTAAAAATACTTCTTGTTTTGCCCATATTTGCAGGTTCTTGAATTGTCTTTTTCCTCATAAGGTAAATAAGGTGCATAAGTTTTATACTATATGTATATTATAGCTCCTTATAATAAGCTATGTATTTTGTTATCATTTCCAATTGGAGGAGGATTATAAATGGATCAATCTTTTTGATTTTCACCGGATACTGGGAACCGATGGACTTTCCATAGGACCCATTTTACTGACAGGATTTATCACTGCTTTAGCTGCTTTAGCAGCTTGGCCAGTTATTCGAAATCCGTGATTTTTCTATTTCTTGATGTTAGCAATGTATAGTGGCCAAATAGGATCATTTTCTTCTCGAGACCTTTTACTTTTTTTTTCATCATGTGGAAATTAGAATTAATTCCTGTTTATTTACTTTTATCCATGTGGGGAGGAAAAAAACGCCTGTAATCGGTTACAAAGTTTATTTTGTGCACTACCGGAGGTTGCATTTTTCTCTTAATAGGAGTTATAGGTATGGGTTTATATGGTTCCAATGAACCAACATTAGATTTCGAAAAATTAGCTAATCAATCGTATCCTGCAGCGTTATAAATAATACTATATTTTGGTTTTTTTATTGCTTATGCTGCTGTCAAATCGCCGATGATATCCCTACATATATTGGTTACCAGATACCCATGGTGAAGCACATTACAGTACATGTATGCTTTTAACTGGAATTTTATTAAAGATGGGAACATATGGATTAATTCGGATCAATATGGAATTATTAGCTCACTCTTATTCTAGATTATCTCCCTGGTTGGTTATAGTAGGAACAATACAAATCATTTATGCAGCTTCAACCTCTTTTGATCAACGCAATTAAAAAAAAAGGTGTTGCTTATTCTTCTGTATCTCACATGGGTTTCATAATTATAGGGATTAGTTCTATAACTGGCATGGACTTTAATGGAGCCATTTTACAAAAACTCTCTCATGGATCACACTTTTTTTCTTAGCAGGAACAAGTTGTGATAGGAATACGTTTTGTTTATCTCGAAGAGATGGGGGATATCTATCCCAATGCCAAAAATCTTTACCACGTTTAGTAGTTTCTCGATGGCTTCTCTTGCATTGCCAGGAAGGAGTAGTTTTGTTGCAGAATTTTTAGTCTTTTTTGGAATAATTACCAGCCAAAAATCTCTTTTAATGATAAAGATTTTAATTACTTTTGTAATGGCAATTGGAATGATATTAACTCCTATTTTTTTATCATCTATGTTACGTCAGATTTTCTATGGATATAAGAGCTATTCAATATTACAAACTCGAATTTTTTTGATTCTGGACTACGAGAACTATTTGTTTCGATCTGTATCTTTCTACCTGTAATAGGAATTGATATTTATCCTGATTTCGTTCTCCCGTTATCGGTTGACAAGGTACAAGTTCCATTATCTAATTCTTTTTATAAAGACTAATTCTTTTTTTAGATTCAATATTAAATGAAATAAATTTCATTAATTGTAAAGAAAGTCTTAGAATTCTTTGACTTTCATATTTCCACGATTATTCGTCGTACAATGAAAAAAAAAAAGGAAGTGTGAATTAGAATTTTAAATGAGATAATCTAAAGTTTTTTAAAGTTTTTGAGAACCTTTTAAAAATAGAAGAATTATTAAAAAGGTTCTCAAAAACTTGCACAAAATTTCATTGTGTATCAGACGATTTTTTTATGCATTCTTTATGTAGTTTATTTTATTCAATTAGATATTAATTGGAATGAACCATAACTATGGAACCCAATTCCTAATAGATTGATTCCAAAATAGCATATCCAAATTAGGATAAATCCTATAGAAGCTATAAATGCCGAATTTATGCCTTTATCTTGCAATTTTGAATTTTTTCTAGTATGTAAATAAATTGCAAATATGGTCCAAGTAATAAATGCCCAAGTTTCCTTAGGGTCCCAATTCCAATACGAACCCCATGTTTCATTAGCCCATACTGCTCCAGAAAGAATGCCTATGGTTAAAAAGGTAAACCCTAAACTAATCACACGATAACTCCAATAATC